TTCATTTTACCAAGTTCAACGTTAGCCAGATTAGTCAACATTTATATGTTTCGATGCAACAACAAGATGTTATTTGTAACAAGTAGTTTTGTTGGTTGGTTAATTGGTCACATTTTATTCATGAAATGGGTTGGATTGGTATTATTCTGGATACGGCAAAATCATTCGATTCGATCTAATAAGTACCTTGTGTCAGAATTGAGAAATTCTATGGCTCGAATCTTTAGTATTCTCTTATTTATCACCTGTGTCTACTATTTAGGCAGAATGCCGTCGCCTATTGTCACTAAGAAACTGAAAGAAACCTCAGAAACGGAAGAAAGGGGAGAAAGAAAGGAAGAAAGCGATGTAGAAACAACTTACGAAACGAAGAAGACTAAACAGGAACAAGAGGGATCCACCGAACAAGACAAAGATAACCCAGTTTACGAAGATTCTTATCTTGATACCCATCAAGATAATTGGGTATTGGGAAAACTTAAAGAAGAGAAAAATGAAAAAACTTATTTCTGGTTTGAAAAACCTATTGTCACTTTTCTTTTCGATTATAAACGATGGAATCGCCCGTTGAGATATATAAAAAACGATCGATTTGAAAATGCTGTACGAAACGAAATGTCACAATATTTTTTTTATATATGCCCAAGCGATGGAAAACAAATAATATCTTTTACATATCCGCCCAGTTTATCGACTTTTTCAGAAATGATAGAACGGAAAATTTCTTTGTACACGACGGAAAACCTATCTCACGAGAACCTGTATAATTATTGGGTTTATACCAATAAACAAAAAAAATACAACTTGAACAATGAATTGATAAGTCGAATCCAAATTCTAGAACTAGAAAAGGAGAAGGGATCTCTTGCTTTAGATATGCTAGAAAAAAGGACTAGATTATGCGACGATGAAAATGAACAAGAATACTTGCCAAAAATGTATGATCCTTTTTTGAACGGACCTCATCGAGGAACAATAAAAAAATTTGATTCACGTGCAATCATGAATAATTTAATAACTTCAATAAAAACAAAAGATACCCTGGAAATGTTTTGGATAAATAAGATTCATGGTCTATTTCATAAAGATTCGCGAGAATTTGAACATCAAAAGAATAAGTTTGACTTTGGCAGGGAATTTTTATTGAATTCCATTGGGTTAACCTCAATCGAAAAATTTTCTTTTAAATGCGCGCAAGGAATTGATTCAGAAAGTCAAGCAAAATCTTTGAAATTTGTATTCGATATAATTACAACCGATCCAAACGATCTAACAAGAATTAGAAAGAAATCCATTGGAATGGAAGAAATAAGTAAAAAGGTTTCTCGGTGGTCATACAGATTGACAGACGATTTGGAAGAAGAGGAAGAAGAAGACGAAGAAGAATCGGCAGAGTATCCTGAAATTCGTTCAAGAAGAGGCAAACGTGTGGTAATTTATACTGATAACGATCAAAGTACTAATTCCAGGGCTAGTAATAATACTACTAATAATACTAACACTAGTGATGAAGAAGAGGAGGTAGCTTTGATACGTTATTCACAACAATCAGATTTTCGCCGCGGTATAATCAAAGGATCCATGCGTGCTCAAAGGCGTAAAACAGTTACTTGGAAAATATTTCAAGCAAATGTACATTCTCCACTTTTTTTGGATCGAATAGACAAAATATTTTTTTTTTCGTTTTTTGATATCTCTGAAACGATTAATCTAGTTTTTAGGAATTGGGTAGGGGAACCCCCAGAATTGCAAATTTCTTATTTTGATGAGGAGGAAGAGACAAAAGAAAAGGAGAAAACAAATGAAGAGAAAGAAGGGGAAAGTGAACGAATAGCAATATCAGAAGCTTGGGATACTTTTATATTTACTCAAGCAATAAGGGGTTTCATGTTAGTAACCCAATCTTTTCTTAGAAAATACGTTACATTGCCCTTATTGATAATAGCTAAAAATATTGGACGTATGTTATTATTGCAATTCCCCGAGTGGTACGAGGATTTGAATGAATGGAATAGAGAAATGCATGTTAAATGTACCTATAATGGTGTTCAATTATCAGAAACAGAATTTCCAAAAAATTGGTTAACTGATGGTATTCAAATAAAGATTCTATTTCCTTTCTGTCTGAAACCTTGGCGAAGATCTAAGATACGATCTCATCATAGAGATCAGCAAATGACTAAAAAAGAGAAAAAAGACAATTTTTGTTTTTTAACAGTCTGGGGAAGGGAAGCAGAACTACCTTTTGGTTCTCCCCGAAAACGACCTTCTTTCTTTGAACCCATTTTAAAAGAACTCGAAAAAAAAATGATAAGACTGAAAAAGAAAATTTTTCAACTTATAAGGGTTTTCAAAGAAAGAAAAAAGCGGTTTCTAAAAGTTTCAAAAGAAAAAACAAGGTGGGTCGCCAAAATAGTTCTAGTTATAAACCTAATAATGAAAGAACTTGAAAAAAGAAACCCCTTTTTCTTATCGAAATTGAGGAAGGTGGAAGTATATGAATCGAATGAAAACGGAAAAGATTCCAATATAAATAATAAGATTATCCGCGAATCAACTATTCGAATTCGATCCACGAATTGTGTAAATGAAAATTATTCACTCATAGAAAAAAAAATGAAAGATCTTGCTAATAAGACAACCACAATTAGGACTCAAATAGAAGGAATCACAAAAGACAAGAAAAAAATAGTTCTAAATAAAAAATCGGAATCACGGAAGGATTTTTGGCAAAAATTCAAAAGAAAAAATAATATCCGATTAATACGCAAATCGTATTATTTTATGAAATCCCTCATTGAAAAAATATACACGGATATATTACTATGTATCATTAAGATTCCAAGGATCAATGCACAACTTTTCTTTGAATTAACAAAAAAAATCATCAATAAATCCATTTTCAATAACGAAACAAATCAAGAAGGAATTGAGAACACAAATCAAAATACAATGAACTTTATTTCTACTATAAAAAAGTCGTTTTCTAATACTAACATTAATAATAATTCTTATTGTGACTTATCTTCCTTGTCTCAAGCATATGTATTTTACAAATTATCGCAAAACCAATTACTTAACAAGTATCATTTGAGATCTGTACTTCAACATCACGGCACCTATTCTTTTCTTAAGGATATAATCAAGAATTATTGTACGACACGAGGAATATTTTATTCAAAATCAAGACATAAGAAAATTGATAAGTATGGAATGAATAAATGGAAAATTTGGTTAAGGGGTCATTATCAATACAATTTCTCTCAGACTAAGTGGTCTCACTTAGTGGCGAAAAAGTGGCGAAATAGAGTCAATCAATGTCGTATGATTCAAAAGAAAAACTCAATGAAATTGGATTTCTATAAAAAAGAAAAAGACCAATTAATTCATTCCATGAAAGAAAATTACTATACAGTGGATTCGTTGATGAGTCAAAAAGCCAAATTGAAAAAGCATTACGGATATGATCTTTTATCATATAAATATATAAATTATGGGGATAGTAAGGACTCTTATATTTATGGATCAGCATTACAAGTAGAGGACAAAAAAATTCCATATAATTTCAATACACCGAAACCCGAATCATTTTATGGATTGATAAGTATGGCTATTAGTGATTATTTAGAAAAAGGATCTATTATTGATACAGACAAAAATATGGATAGAAAAATTTTTGATTGGAGAATTCTCCATTTCTGTATTAGAAATCATATCGATATTGAGACCTGGACCAATACGCATATCGACATCAAGATTCATAAAAATGCTAAAACTAAAAATTATCAAAAATTTGAAAAAAAAGATATTTTTTCCTTTACGATTCATCACAAAATCAACCCATCCAATCAAAAAAGAATTTTTTTTGATTGGATGGGAATGAATAAAGAAAAGTTATATCGTACCATATCAAATATAGAACCTTGGTTTTTCCCAGAATTTGTGCTACTTTTTGATGCATATAAGATTAAACCGTGGATCATACCAATCAAATTACTAATTTTGAATTTCTGTGAAAATATTAGTCAAAGTGAAAAGATCGACGTAAATCAAAAAAAAAATCTTCCTATATTAACTAATAAAAAAGCATATCTTGAATTAGAAAATTCCAGCCAAAAAAAAAACGAACAACAAGGTCAAGGAGATCTTGTATCAGATCTACAAAAACAAAACAAAAAGAAAGATGGTAAAGAAGATTACACGGAAGAAGACATTAAAAAGGGTAAAAAGAAAAAACAATCCAAGAGCAAAAAAGAAGCAGAACTTAATTTTTTCCTGAAAAAATATTTTCTTTTTCAATTAAGATGGGATGACCCTTTGAGTCAAAGAATGATCAATAATATCGAGGTATATTGTCTTCTACTTAGACTGATGGATCCAAAGGAAATTGCTATATCCTCAATTCAAAGAGGAGAGATGCATCTGGATGTAATGTTGATTCAAAAAGACCTAACTCTTACAGAATTGATAAAAAGAGGAATATTTATTATCGAACCAATTCGTCTATTTATGAAAAGAGATAGAAAATATATTATATATCAAACTGTAGGTATTTCATTGGTTGATAAGAATAAGCACCAAACTAATGAGAAATGCATAATAAAAAATGGATATGTTGATAAAAAGAATTTTGATGGATCCGTTGCACGACACAGCAATACGCTTATGAATAGAAACAAAAATCATTATGATTTCCTTGTTCCTGAAAATATTCTATCCCCCAGACGTCGTAGAGAATTGAGAATTCTAATTTGTTTCAATTCCCGGAATTGGAATGTTGTGGATGATAGAAATTCAATATTTTGCAATCAAAACAACATAAAAAACTGTGAACGATTTTTGAACAAGGAAAAGCATCTTAATACAGATGCAAAAAAATTCATGAAATTCAAATTGTTTCTTTGGCCCAATTATCGATTAGAAGATTTAGCTTGTATGAATCGTTATTGGTTTGATACCAATAACGGCAGTCGTTTCAGTATGTCAAGAATACATATGTATCCACGGTTCAGAATTACTTAATAGTATATTTCCTATATATCTATCGCGGAAGATATTTGGTAAATAAAAGCCGAAAAATATATGCATACGCTATGTTACATTCTGGTACATGATACCGATTTAATTAAGTATCCGTTGGATCTAGTAAGAAATCGACGGAATCCTCTTTTTAGGTAAAAAAAAATTATCCTCTTTCCTAAATGCATAAATGTATCATCCCTTTCTATCCAAATCAAATTTGCAATTTGATTTGGATAAAATAAAAAAAAAATATTGTATATGAAGAAATCAAAAATTTTTGTGTACTAGATTCAAATAACTGGAAATAACTGATATAATAATAATTATTATTTTTCCTGATCGGTCAAATCCGCGAAAAAAATAGAAAAATTCGTTTTTATGGTAAAAAATTCATTCACCTCAACTATTCGGCAAGAAAAAGAAAAAAATTGCGGATCTGTTGAATTTCAAGTATTCAGTTTCACCGATAAGATACGGAGACTTACTTCACATTTGGAATTACATAAAAGAGATTTTTTATCGCAAAGGGGTCTACGAAAAATTCTGGGAAAACGCCAACGGCTGCTAGATTATTTGTCAAAGAAAAATAGAGTACGTTATAAGAAATTGATTGGTCAGTTGGGTATTCGGGAGTCAAAAACTCGTTAATTTTAAGATTGGTTTGAATTTTGTTCTTTTAGTTATTAGTTAATAGTAGTTATTAGATTTTTCATTTTGATGAACCTCATTTTGATAAATTCATGGAATAATCAATTAAGGAAGAAAAGATATGATTGTACCGGCTACAAGAAAAGATCTCATGATAGTTAATATGGGTCCTCACCACCCATCAATGCATGGTGTTCTTAGACTGATTGTTACTCTCGATGGTGAAGATGTTATTGACTGTGAACCCGTATTGGGTTATTTACACAGGGGGATGGAAAAAATAGCGGAAAACCGAACAATTATACAATATTTGCCTTATGTAACACGGTGGGATTATTTAGCCACTATGTTCACAGAAGCAATAACAGTAAATGCACCAGAACGATTGGAAAGTGTTCAAGTACCTAAAAGAGCCAGTTACATTAGAGTAATTATGCTAGAACTGAGTCGTATAGCTTCTCATTTGTTATGGCTTGGACCTTTTATGGCGGATATCGGTGCACAGACTCCCTTTTTCTATATTTTCAGAGAAAGGGAATTGTTATACGATCTATTCGAAGCCGCTACAGGTATGCGAATGATGCATAATTATTTCCGTATTGGGGGAGTTGCTGCCGATCTACCTTATGGCTGGATAGAGAAATGTTTGGATTTCTGCGATTATTCTTTAACAGGAATTGTTGAATATCAAAAACTTATTACGCGGAATCCTATTTTTTTGGAACGAGTTGAAGGAGTGGGCATTATTGGTGGAGAGGAAGCAATAAATTGGGGTTTATCAGGACCGATGCTACGAGCTTCTGGAATCCAATGGGATCTTCGTAAAGTTGATCATTATGAGTGTTATAATAAATTCGATTGGGAAGTCCAATGGCAAAAAGAAGGAGATTCACTAGCTCGTTATTTAGTACGAATCGGTGAAATGAAGGAATCTATAAAAATTATTCAACAGGCTCTAGAAGGAATTCCTGGAGGGCCCTATGAGAATTTAGAAGTTCGACGCTTTGATAGAGCAAAAAATTCCGAATGGAATAATTTTGAATATAGATTTCTTACTAAAAAACTTTCACCCAATTTTGAATTGTCGAAACAAGAACTTTATGTGAGAGTAGAAGCCCCCAAAGGGGAATTAGGAATTTATTTGATAGGAGATAGTAGTGTTTTCCCCTGGAGATGGAAAATTCGTCCGCCCGGTTTCATCAATTTGCAAATTCTCCCTCAACTAGTTAAAAGAATGAAATTGGCTGATATCATGACGATACTAGGTAGTATAGATATCATTATGGGAGAAGTTGATCGTTGAAATGATAATTGATACGACAGAAGTAGAAGTACAAGCTATCAATTCTTTTTCTAGATCGGAATCCTTAAAAGAAGTCTATGGACTCATATGGCTCTTTGTTCTTATTTTCACCCTTATATTGGGAATCACAATAGGGGTACTAGTAATTGTGTGGTTAGAAAGAGAAATATCCGCAGCAATACAACAACGTATTGGGCCTGAATATGCCGGCCCGTTGGGAATTCTTCAAGCTCTAGCGGACGGGACCAAATTACTTTTTAAAGAGGACCTCCTCCCATCCAGAGGAGATATTCGTTTGTTCAGCGTGGGACCGTCTATAGCGGTCATATCAGTCCTACTAAGTTATTTAGTAATTCCCTTTGGATATCACCTTGTTTTGGCCGATCTCAGTATAGGTGTTTTTTTATGGATCTCCATTTCAAGTATTGCTCCTATTGGACTTCTTATGTCAGGATATGGATCGAATAATAAATATTCCTTTTCGGGTGGTCTACGGGCTGCTGCTCAATCTATTAGTTATGAAATACCATTAACTCTCTGTGTGTTATCAATATCTCTACGTGTGATTCGTTGGAACATGATTATTTTCCCTCCTCTCTAGAAATAAAGTAAAGAGGTTGAATATATTGAATGGATATTTTCATTTTTTATTCATCATTAGGGTTGATGAGTTAAGCTAGATAGTTATATGAGTAAAATCAAACTGCTTAGAAATTTGCAGTAAGAAGAGAAAATCTCGTTCCCTATGTACAAGAATATAAACATAAGCAGTGTAAACTGTTTACCCCAAGATTAAGATTCTTTGGCTCATTATCATATCTTGAAGCGGGTACAAAAGATCAACTGTATGGGGTTTCCACTACTATCTTGTATGTATTACCATACCGGGGATCAATCAAAAATCAGTGGACAGTTAGGAACACCAAGGTACACAAAAGATTAGTAATGGAGATAATGTAAGGCATCAAAAAAGGGTATTTTTGCGGAAAACTGTGGATAAAACGAATCATAATGAGGACTTTAAGTTGGTAGAAATGACCAAGCAGTACTTCCCAACGATTCCGATCTAGAGTATGCTCCTATTCACTGATTAAAGAAATGACTATCAAAAACGAATTAATCCTTTATTGTAATTGTTTTTTCAGAGTACTCCCTCCTCTGAGAAAGAAGAACGGGAACAAAAGAAATGAAATGCAAAAATAGAATGAGAAAAATGAAAAATAATAAATAAAGATCCTTATTTATTATTTCTTTCCCCCACCCATATCTATACATATAGAATTCTTATCATGAATTTGGAATTCATGCCCAATTCTTTCTAATTCTTTCTTTATACTTTATAGTTATTGATAGAACATATTTATTGATATAACGAGTATTTTATTGAAGGATTAAGTTATTACCGAAGAAAGAGAAATTGAAATTCTAAAGGATAAGATCAATTCGGAAGCACTCTTTTTTATTCTAGCGGACGGAATTTCATTGGTCTAATTTTGGACTCCCGATGTATATTTATTCTATTTACTATCTAAAGATAGTGATAATACCGAACAAGTCCTTACATTTATTTGTGACCATATAGGAGCCGTATGAAGCTGAGGTCTCGTGTACGGTTTTGAAATAGCGATGCGAACAGTGATGTTATTATCGACTATGATTATCTAATAGTTCAAGTACAGTTGATATAGTTGAGGCACAGTCAAAATATGGTTTTTTGGGGTGGAATCTTTGGCGTCAACCTATAGGGTTTATTGTTTTTCTAATTTCTTCTCTAGCAGAATGTGAAAGATTACCCTTTGATTTACCAGAAGCAGAGGAGGAATTAGTAGCAGGTTATCAAACAGAATATTCAGGTATCAAATACGCTCTATTTTACCTTGCTTCTTACCTAAATTTATTAGTTTCTTCATTATTTATAACAGTTCTTTACTTAGGCGGGTGGAATTTCTCTATTCCGTACATATCCATTCCCGAACTTTTCGGAATAAATAAAATGGCTGGAATCTTTGGAATGACAATTGGTATATTTATTACATTAGCTAAAGCTTATTTGTTTCTGTTCATTCCTATCACAGCAAGATGGACTTTACCTAGGATGAGAATGGACCAGCTATTAAATCTTGGATGGAAATTTCTTTTACCTATTTCTTTGGGTAATCTATTATTGACAACTTCTTCCCAACTTGTTTCACTATAAATAACAGAATAGGATAACGATATTCTAGATTCATAAACGATCTCAAACAAGAGAAAGAAACATCAATTTATTCACGGAGATCCACAATATGTTCCCTATGGTGACCGGGTTCATAAATTATGGCCAACAAACAATACGAGCTGCAAGGTACATTGGTCAAAGTTTCATAATTACCCTATCCCATACAAATCGTTTACCTGTAACTATTCAATATCCTTATGAAAAATCGATCACATCAGAGCGTTTCCGCGGTCGAATCCACTTTGAATTTGATAAATGTATTGCTTGTGAAGTATGTGTTCGTGTATGTCCCATAGATCTACCCGTTGTTGATTGGAGATTTGAAAAAGATATTAAAAAGAAACAATTGCTTAATTATAGTATTGATTTTGGGGTCTGTATATTTTGTGGTAACTGTGTCGAGTATTGTCCAACAAACTGTTTATCGATGACTGAAGAATATGAACTTTCCACTTATGATCGTCACGAATTGAATTATAATCAAATTGCTTTGGGTCGGTTACCAATGTCAGTAATTGGAGATTACACAATTCAAACAGTTATGAATTCGACTCAAATCAAAATGGACAAAGATAAACCCCTTGATTCAAGAACGATTACCGATTACTAAGATTTTATTTTGAAATATTTGAGATAAAGGGGCCAAGTCTCTTTTATTTTGGTTGGTCGGAAACTACAAAACAAATAATAACTAATAACTATTGATTGTTGAGAATTACTCTTTGATTGAAACCGAGAATATGTTTTCGCGATGATTTCTAAATATAAAATTCCAACTATTCTTTTCTTTTTTCTTTCAGATAAAAAAGAGTAGGATTGGCCAATAACTTTATCTAGATCTACGTTAATCCATATTAAGCTTTAATTCAATTTGGAACCCATCATATACAAGAAAAAAATAAGGGTAACACCCTTCTCTTTCCTGGACTATTTAGTAAGGTCATGAACTATTTCGAATTATTTATTTGTTATACATAATGGATTTACCTGGACCAATACACGATATACTTGTAGTGTTTCTGGGATCATTTCTTATATTAGGAGGTCTAGGAGTAGTATTATTTACCAATCCAATTTTTTCTGCCTTTTCATTGGGATTGGTTCTTGTTTGTATATCCTTATTCTATATTCCATCAAACTCCTATTTTGTAGCTGCCGCACAGCTCCTTATTTATGTGGGAGCCATAAATGTCTTAATCATATTTGCTGTTATGTTCATGAATGGTTCAGAATATTCCAATGATTCCTATCTTTGGACTGTTGGAGATGGGGTCACTTCACTGGTTTGTACAAGTATTCTTTTTTCACTAATTACTACTATCCCGGATACGTCGTGGTACGGAATTATTTGGACTACAAGATCAAACCAGATTATAGAGCAGGACCTTCTAAGTAACGTTCAACAAATTGGAATTCATTTATCAACAGATTTTTATCTTCCGTTTGAACTCATTTCCATAATTCTTTTAGTTTCTTTGATAGGCGCAATTACTATGGCTCGTCAATACTAAAAACTTAGAATTAATAAAATTATTAGAAATTTAAAATCAAATGAAAAAGGGAAAGTTTTTAGTTTAATCTACTGTAAGTACTTCTTTTTTTCCGTAATTGCTCGATTCTAGTCAATCAAATCGGTTGAATTGTTGTTCATATTGAAATGAATCGAGGTTCATGAGGAGTTAGTCAATGATGTTCGAACATGTACTTTTTTTGAGTGTCTATTTATTTTCGATCGGTATCTATGGATTGATCACAAGTCGAAATATGGTTCGAGCACTTATGTGTCTTGAGCTTATACTAAATTCGGTTAATATTAATCTCGTAACATTTTCTGATATATTTGATAGTCGCCAATTAAAAGGAGACATTTTCTCAATCTTTGTTATAGCCATTGCGGCGGCGGAAGCAGCTATTGGGCTAGCTATTGTTTCATCGATCTATCGTAACAAAAAATCAACCCGTATCAATCAATCTAATTTGTTGAATAATTAGCCATAACTATCATATAAATAAAGACATAATATATAGAAATTATATAATATATAAATATATAAAAAAAATATATAAAAAATTTTATTGAAATTCTTTCTTTTTTTATTTTTATTTTTATTTATAGTAATATGTATAATATGTATAGTAATGCGGAAATATATTACTATTGATATTGAAATATTGATATTGAAATATTGACGATCCGTTGGCCAATGTGAAGTCTCACGTGTGACTTGTATGATCATGGTTGTTGAAACGTAAATCAAAGTCTCTTGGTCTTTTCTCATGAACAGATTTAGAAAAATATTAATTCTTAAGATTTTTTTGATAAACCACCGATTCGTCTGGTGTCTACAATATCAATTATATAATTCATTTACTACTGATTTTACTTTACCAGATCGAAATTTTTTATGTTCAAAACTGAAATTTATAGATCCAATGTCGCATTCAGTAAAAATTTATGATACATGTATAGGGTGTACTCAATGTGTACGAGCCTGCCCCACAGATGTATTGGAAATGATACCTTGGGACGGATGTAAAGCTAAGCAAATTGCTTCCGCGCCAAGAACCGAGGACTGTGTAGGTTGTAAGAGATGTGAATCCGCCTGTCCAACAGATTTTTTGAGTGTCCGTGTTTATTTATGGCATGAAACAACTCGCAGCATGGGTCTATCTTATTGATACGTTATAAAAAACTCCACTTGAATCATTTGATTCCTTTTTACCGACAAAAGCCCGTACTCGATAAAATATATTATTCCGAGCACGGGTTTTTTGGCCAAAACGTATCTTGTCTTTATCACGAGTTATTTCCCTTGGTTAACAATACTTGTAGTTTTGCCGATATTCGCGGGTTCTTCAATTTTCTTTCTCCCTCATAGGGGGAATAAAGTCTTTAGGTGGTATACTATATTTATTTGCACATTAGAACTCCTTCTAACAACCTATGTATTCTGTTATCATTTCCAATTGGATGATTCGTTAATTCAATTAGAGGAGGATTCTAAATGGATAAATATTTTTGATTTTCACTGGAGACTGGGAATCGATGGACTTTCCATAGGACCCATTTTACTGACCGGATTTATCACTACTTTGGCTACTTTAGCAGCTTGGCCGGTTACTAGAAATTCGCGATTGTTCTATTTCCTGATGTTAGCAATGTACAGTGGTCAAATAGGATTATTTTCTTCTAGAGACCTTTTACTTTTTTTTATCATGTGGGAGTTAGAATTAATTCCTGTTTACTTACTTTTATCCATGTGGGGAGGAAAGAAACGTTTGTACTCGGCTACAAAATTTATTTTGTACACTGCGGGGGGTTCCATTTTTCTCTTAATAGGAGTTCTAGGTATGGGTTTATATGGTTCCAATGAACCGACATTAGATTTTGAAAGATTAGCTAATCAATCATATCCTGTGACATTAGAAATAATATTATATTTGGGCTTTCTTATTGCTTATGCCGTCAAATCACCGATTATACCCCTACATACATGGCTACCAGATACCCACGGAGAAGCACATTACAGTACATGTATGCTTCTAGCTGGAATCTTATTAAAAATGGGAGCATATGGATTGATTCGGATCAATATGGAATTATTACCGCACGCCCATTCCATATTTTGTCCCTGGTTGGTGATAGTAGGGACAATGCAAATAATTTATGCAGCTTCAACCTCGTTCGGTCAACGCAATTTAAAAAAGAGAATAGCCTATTCTTCCGTATCTCACATGGGTTTCACAATTATAGGAATTGGTTCTATAACCGACATGGGACTCAACGGAGCCATTTTACAAATACTCTCTCATGGATTTATTGGTGCTGCACTTTTTTTCTTGGTGGGAACGAGTTGTGATAGAATACGTCTTGTTTATCTAGACGAAATGGGGGGGGTATCCGTCCCAATGCCAAAAATATTTACCATGTTTAGTAGTTTCTCGATGGCTTCTCTTGCATTGCCAGGAATGAGTGGTTTTGTTGCGGAATCAGTAGTATTTTTTGGAATAATTACCAGCCAAAAATATCTTTTAATGCCAAAAATGCTAATTACCTTTGTAATGGCAATTGGAATGATATTAACTCCTATTTATTTATTATCTATGTTACGTCAGATGTTCTATGGATACAAATTATTCAATGCTCCAAACTCTAATTTTGTGGATTCTGGGCCACGAGAACTATTTGTTTCAATCTGTATCTTTTTACCAGTAATAGGAATTGGTATTTATCCGGATTTTGTTCTCTCGCTATCAGTTGACAAAGTGCAAGCTATCCTATCTAATTATTTTTCTAGATAGTTTTGTTTTCACTAATGAGACAGAAAGCAAAGTCTTAGAATTTTTAATTTTATTTTCAGATTTTGGAACTAATTCGCTGTACAACGCAAAAAAATAAAGTGAATTAGAATTGTAATAAGATGTATACCAAGTTTTTGAGAACCATTTGAATGATTTCTTGAGTCAAATGGTTCTCAAAAACTCGCACAAAATTTCGTTATATATGGGACGATGTTCTTATGTATTCCTCATGGAATTTATTCAATTAGATATTAATGTGAATGAACCATAACTATGTAGACCTATTCCTAATAGATTGATCCCAAAATAGCATATCCAAATTATAAGAAATCCTATAGAAGCTACAAGTGCCGAATTCGTACCTTGCAAACTTCGATTTGTTCTAGTATGTGAATAAATCGCGAATATGGTCCAAGTAATAAATGCCCAAGTTTCCTTGGGGTCCCAATTCCAATAAGATCCCCATGCCTCATTAGCCCATACTGCTCCAGAAAGAATACCTATGGTTAAAAAGGTAAACCCTAAACTAATGACACGATAACTCCAATAATCCAAACGCTGAGTTAATTGATATTTGTAATAATTTCGAAATGAAAGAAAAGAAGTGTTTTTAAAAACACTTCTTTTTTCGTTCAAGTATCCGATCTTGCCAAAGAAAAATGACTTAATTACCAAATTTTTGCTTTTACAAAAAATATCGATGTTTTTTCGAAATGTAATGACTAAAAAAGCGACTGAAAATAACGACCCGCATAAAAGAGCTGCATAGCTCAATAACATCATACTTACGTGCATCATTAACCACTGAGATTGTAGGGCAGGTACTAATATTGCCGATTGATGCATTTCACTTGAAAGACCCGATGTGGCGAAACCTTGGGTAAAAATGGCACTTGGCGCGGTTATTGCGCTTAAATCATTTTTATGATTCCATATCTTGGAAATCATATGAATAATGGAAAAACTCCATGAAAGGAAGATTAATGACTCGTATAAATTACTTAATGGAAAATGTCTCGAAGAAATCCAACGAGTAACTAATAATCCTGTTATAGATAAAAAAGTGGCGATCATTCCCTTTTCCGACGAATCACGTAACCCTATGATTTCGTGGACTAATAGGGTCATCAAATGAATCGTAATCACAATTGAAATGATCGAAAAAGAAAGATGAGTTAATATATGTTCTAAAGTCGCAAATATCATACATAAAAAAGGTCCCATTACAGAATTGAAATCGGGAATTAAATACATTATAGGATTCATTCTATCTCTTTTAGAGTATGCCGCCACTCGGACTCGAACCGAGATGCTCTAGCACTGCTTCCTAAGAGCAGCGTGTCTACCAATTTCACCATAGCGGCTTGCTTGAAATAATAATAGTCAATTCATGTTGAATCGTCTAGATCTAGATTCAAGGATTCAATATAGTTTTGTAAAGATTAGAACGGATGAATAAGAGCTCCTTTAAACTCAATTCATTTTCAATAATTCTTGGTTAATGTCATTGTAGGTTCAGTTTTAACAGTCAACTTTTATGCACTATTATGCACTATATATACTAAGTTCTCCCGGAACAATTGGAACTTAAAAGTTTTGTTTTCCATCGAGATAGAGACTAAGATAAGAATTGCTCCCTTCTTCTATTTTTTCTTTATTTATTTTGAATTCGTGAAATCAGATAAATGAAAAACAAATCGTCAAAGAGATTTATTTTCTCAGTTAACAAAATTAAATAAATAAGATTTCATATGTATCACATTTTAATTACTAAATTAAAGGAACTTTTCTAACAATTTCGATACTTTCTTAGTATCATTAAGTACTAATTAACTATTAATAATACTCTTTGTTCTTTGTTGTGTACATAATTTCTAATTTATGATAATATAAAACCAATTAGGTCTTGAGTTAGGCATATACTAAAACAAAAGTTATATCCATCACAATTGCATTTTCTTTTCCCAATAGAAAAAAGAAAGATTTTTCTATTGGGAAAAGGAAATGAAAATAATAATAATAATGCTTAGAACCAGCAGACAGAGAAATTCGTATTCTACATATTATAGCAGCTAGTTCTAACTAATCTTGAGGAGTTCACTACATTAGTTAATGGGAATTATTCATATTTCAAAATTGGAAGTTCTTTGAGCCATGGAAATTCAGATTATTCCAAGATTTTCTTACTTGTTTGTCGCACAAAAAAACTTTTTGAATCTCCGGTAGAAACTGACTTTGCTAAAGAAAAAGCTTTTATGGCAGCTAAATATCCCTTTTTCTTCCAAATATTTCTACGAATACGTTTTTTTGATATAGAAGTACGTTTTTTTGGAACTGCCATTCAAAAAAAGTTACTCATTTTTATTGTTGTATGTGAAAGACATGTATTGCTCAAAATGGATTGTTCTTTTTAGTCATTTTCTATACTTAATTCCGTCGATAATCATTTTTTCTTAACATACAATACAAATGTATTATTTATATATGAATATATACGCGCATGTCACGTATAACACACTAAGGAAAAAATAGAGGAAAAGAAGGGAAAATTAGAAAAGGAAATTTTATGACTATTAGTTCTAATTGAATGAGCTCATAGTGCCGTGTCTATAATTTAAGTTCAAACTTTAACTACAACTAGTAGTTAATATGTTAAACAAGACATTCCATTACCTAAGAAGGGGAACTCATTAGTTATTTTTGAATTCAGTTCTACACGAAGTAGAGAGTATTATAAGATTTCTGATACTTTCTTATTGGATTGGAATCCAATCAATCAGTTCCACAATGAGTTAGATAATTACTACAAAAAAATTCACTAGAATAATTAGGTCTTTTTTTTTTTAGTTGATTTATTAATGCATACTATGATCCATATTCTATTATACTGTTTTGGTATAATTGTTTTTACTTACTATAGTATATGATATGGTTCCGTATTGCCAGAATAGAATGGTAGTATAGTTGTTGTAGAATGATTCAAAATCTCATATTACCCATTTTCATAAATATCTTTTTTTAGTTAATGTTAATAAAGTTAATAACTAAGTAATTACTCTTAGCTAGCTATTTGGTCATATCATTTGACCAACGAATTCTAACTTTTGAATATTTTCAATATCTGAAAAAAGTGAAAATAATTAAGAATCAAAATGTTTGAGGTTTTCATATCTTTTTTTGTTGATTTTTTTATTGTTCCTTTCGAAAGCGATAAGAATTGGTGAATCGGAAACAATTATAAGAAAAAAAAATTAAAATTTGTTTTTTATGGAACATACATATAAATATGCATGGATAATACCTTTTCTTCCATTTCCAGTTTCTATGTTAATAGGATTTGGACTTCTGCTTATTCCAACAGCAACAAAAAATATTCGTCGTATGTGGGCTTTTCCAAGTGTTTTGATGCTAAGTATAGCTATGGTGTTTTCGGCCAATTTGTCTATTCAGCAAATAAATGGAAATTTTATCTATCAATATCTATGGTCTTGGACTGTCAATAATGATTTTTCTTTAGAGTTCGGACACTTGATCGATCCACTTACTTCTATTATGTCAATATTAATTACTACTGTTGGAATCCTTGTTCTTATTTATAGTGACAATTATATGTCTCACGATCAAGGATATTTGAGATTTTTTGCTTATATGAGTTTTTTCAATACTTCTATGTTGGGATTAGTTACTAGTTCCAATTTGATACAAATTTATATTTTTTGGGAACTTGTAGGAATGTCTTCGTATTTATTAATAGGTTTTTGGTTCACACGTCCAATTGCGGCAAGTGCCTGTCAAAAAGCTTTTGTAACCAATCGTATAGGGGATTTTGGTTTATTATTAGGAATTTTAGGACTTTATTGGATAACTGGTAGTTTAGAATTTCGGGATTTGTTCGGAATTGTTAATAACTTAGTTCGTAATAATGGAGTGGATTCTTTATTTGCTACTCTGTGTGCTTGTTTTTTATTTGCCGGTGCAGTTGCTAAATCCGCACAATTCCCTCTTCACATATGGTTACCTGATGCTATGGAAGGACCTACTCCCATTTCGGCTCTTATACATGCTGCTACTATGGTAGCAGCGGGAATTTTTCTTGTAGCTCGGCTTCTTCCTCTTTTCACAGTTATCCCTTACATAATGAATCTCATTTCTTTAATAGGCGTAATAACAGTAATATTTGGAGCCACTTTGGCTCTTGCTCAAAGAGACATTAAAAGAAGTTTAGCTTATTCTACAATGTCTCAATTGGGTTATATTATGTTAGCTCTGGGTATAGGTTCTTATCGAGCCGCTTTATTCCATTTGATCACCCATGCCTATTCGAAAGCTTTATTGTTTTTGGGATCCGGATCCATTATTCATTCAATGGAACCCATTGTTGGATATTCACCAGATAAAAGTCAAAATATGGTTCTTATGGGGGGTTTAACAAAATATGTTCCAATTACAAGAATTACTTTTTTATTAGGTACGCTCTCTCTTTGTGGTATTCCACCTCTTGCTTGTTTTTGGTCCAAAGACGAAATTCTTAATGATAGTTGGTTGTATTCACCAATTTTCGCAATAATAGCTTCCTTCACAGCGGGATTAACCGCATTTTATATGTTTCGGATGTATTTACTTACTTTTGATGGACGTTTGCGAATTCATTTTCAAAATTACAGTAGCACTAAAAATAGTTCTTTCTATTCAATATCTTTATGGGGAAAAGAAGTACCAAAAGCAGTCAATAGAAATTTACTTTTATCAACAATGAATAATAAGGTCTCTTTTTTTTCAAAAGATATATATCGAATTGATGATAATGTAAGAAATAGAGTACGATACTTTAGCACTTCCTTTAGAAATAAATACACTTACACCTATCCTCACGAATCGGACAATACTATGTTATTTCCCCTGCTTGTATTGGTACTATTTACTTTATTCATTGGAGCAATCGGAATTCATTTTGACCGAGGAGTAATAGATTTTGATCTATTGTCGAAATGGTTAACTCCGTCCGCAGGTTTTTTCCATCCAAATTCGAAGGATTCCTCGGATTGGTATGAGTTTTTGAAAAATGCAGTTTTTTCGGTAGGTATAGCTCTTTTTGGATTATTTGTAGCATCCATTTTATATGGATCTGTTTATTCATCTCTACAGAATTTGGGCTTAGTCAATTCATTTGTGAAGAAGAGCCCCAAGAGAATTCTCTTGGACCAAGTCAAAAATCTTATATACAATTGGTCATATAATCGTGGTTACATAGATATTTTTTATACTAAGATTTTTACTGTGGGTATAAGAGGATTATCCGAACTAATTCAGTTTTTTGATAGACATATAATTGATGGAATTACGAACGGAGTTGGTATTGCTAGTTTCTTTATAGGAGAGGGGATCAAATACATGGGAGGTGGGCGGATATCATCTTATCTATTCTTATATTTATCTTATGTATTAATCTTTTTCTTAATTTTTTTATTTTTTCAGTTCTAGAATTTGGATTCGACTTATCAATTCATTGTTCAAGTTGTATTTTTTTTGTTTATTGGTATAAACCCAATAATTATACAGGTTCTCGTGAGATAGGTTTTCCGTCGTGTACAAAGAAATTTTCCGTTCTATCATTTCTGAAAAAGTCGATAAACTGGGCGGATATGTAAAAGATATTATTTGTTTTCCATCGCTTGGGCATATATAAAAAAAATATTGTGACATTTCGTTTCGTACAGCATTTTCAAATCGATCGTTTTTTATATATCTCAACGGGCGATTCCATCGTTTATAATCGAAAAGAAAAGTGACAATAGGTTTTTCAAACCAGAAATAAGTTTTTTCATTTTTCTCTTCTTTAAGTTTTCCCAATACCCAATTATCTTGATGGGTATCAAGATAAGAATCTTCGTAAACTGGGTTATCTTTGTCTTGTTCGGTGGATCCCTCTTGTTCCTGTTTAGTCTTCTTCGTTTCGTAAGTTGTTTCTACATCGCTTTCTTCCTTTCTTTCTCCCCTTTCTTCCGTTTCTGAGGTTTCTTTCAGTTTCTTAGTGACAATAGGCGACGGCATTCTGCCTAAATAGTAGACACAGGTGATAAATAAGAGAATACTAAAGATTCGAGCCATAGAATTTCTCAATTCTGACACAAGGTACTTATTAGATCGAATCGAATGATTTTGCCGTATCCAGAATAATACCAATCCAACCCATTTCATGAATAAAATGTGACCAATTAACCAACCAACAAAACTACTTGTTACAAATAACATCTTGTTGTTGCATCGAAACATATAAATGTTGACTAATCTGGCTAACGTTGAACTTGGTAAAATGAAATGGTTGAATAATTGAAAAATTAGATTATTCAGGAATACACATTGAATGCTGAGATTACGCATTGAATTTCTGGTAGTAGATCCATAATAAAAAAAGTTTTTGTGATTGTTCCAGAAGAAATGAAACAAAAGATACGGTAGAACTAGGACAGTTATTGTATGAGGTCTACCCAATGCTAGATGCAGAGG